GGTTATATTAATAGTTATTTTTATTGTATTAAAATCAATTATAGATTTTAATTTTAATTTAGGTTCTTTTTTTTTTAATGGTGGTACATATTTGAGGTAAATCGATGAAATTTTCACAGAAATTTTTGGGTGAAATTTCTTTGTAGTACGTTTAATATATATATATATATAATTCATAGATTATAAATATAAAATGATATTTAACTCTAATAGTATAAATTAATAAAATTTATTTTAAAGTAGTTCCCTATAACATAGTATGTTAATCAGGTTAACTTAAAAGAGAAACCTTTAGGTGGATATAATATGTAAGTATAAATATAAATCATTAAGATTTATTAGATATTGTAAAATAAAATATTTATACTAAATAATAATATTATTAAAAGTTAATCATGGATTTAAATCTATTGTTATTTATTATATATTAAATGTGATAATAAGTATAATTTTAAGAGAATAGACTTTATATAATATAATTTAATGATTTAGAAATTAAATTAAACAGAAGTTTTAATTGTAAAAAAAAAAAAGCTTATTAAGTATGATAATGGTAAATTTAATTTTAACCGGGAGCAAGTTAGTTGATGGTTAAGAGGGTATAATGATAATTATAATGTAGACCTTGATTTAGTAAATTGGGGGAGGTAAATTTTATTCTAGTTTTAAGATTTGTTTTTTAAATAATTTACATGTAAATTTTTGTGTGAGTGAAAATTACCTAAAAGGTTAAAAGTTTTATCGCAGTATATAGGATTAATTATTAAAGAAGTTTAGAATTAATAATTTAATTTAGTGTTGGCTAAATTCGTGCCAGCTGCCGCGGTTATACGTGGAACACAAATAAATTACTTAAGTGTTAGAAGTTAACTTGTTGTTGTTTTTAGGTGAAATTTATTTTGTGTAGGTAGAATTTAAATAAATAATTAAATTTATTTTATGGAAGTAATCTTCGAGATTATAATAATAAACTAGGATTAGATACCCTATTATATATAATGTGAATAGTTTTGAGCTGGAGTAGTAATAGTTATGATCTTGAAACTCAAAGAATTTGGCGGTGTTTTAGTCTCGTCAGAGGAATTTGTCCTGTAATTGATATTACGCGATTTAGTTGACTTAGTTTTGTAATATTCAGTTTATATACCGCCGTCGTAAGAATATTTTAGGAGAATTATTTTCTTAATTTTTTTTTTTATAAAATATGTCAGGTCAAGGTGTAGCTAATAACTAAGTAGAGATGAATTACAATAAGGTAACTTATAATGGATTTTGTTGTGGAATAAATAAGTGAAGGTGGATTTGAAAGTAATGTTGATTTATAATATTAACATGATTAGGCTCTGAAACATGTACACATCGCCCGTCACTCTCGTTAGAAGATGAGATAAGTCGTAACAAAGTAGGTGTACTGGAAAGTGTACCTAGAAAGATTTTCAAAATAGAGCTTTGAAGTAAAGTGTTTCATTTACATTGAAGGGAATTCTGTGCAATTCAGGATGTTTTGAGGGATTTTATTAATATATTAAGAATTAAGTAAACTGTTGTTTAATAGAAGTAATTTTTGTAAAATTAATTTTTAGTAGGGTTTAATGAATTGAGGTTTAAGGATTGATAATGAATTAGTACTGTGAAGGGATTGTGAAATATTGTTGAAATATTTATTTATTTGAAAGTAAGATTAAATTTTGTACCTTGTGTATCAGGGTTTATTTAATGTAATTTATTGTCAGTAAATATCCCGAATCAAAAAGGGCGAGGATTTTAAGATGGTTGTTGTGGTAATATTATCATAAATGAAGTTTTAGTAATGAAATATTAGACGTGTTTTGTGATATCTGGTTTTCTGAGAAATAAATTAAATTTATTTTATGTTGAGATAAGGTTATATTAAGTAATTTTTATTTTAATATTTAATATATTTTTGGGGATAAGCTGGAGGATACGAATTATAAGGTTTGACTATTTAATTAATTTTTGTAGGCTTTAAATTAGCTTTTATTGAAAATTGTTATAAGTTAATTAATATTTAATATGAATTTTTTAGGATTTTTAATTTATTTATTAGAATTAAATAATTAATGAAAAGTTATTTGAAATTATGATGAAATGAGTAGAGGGGATAGTGTTTGATTGATATTTTTGTTAAATTATATTAAAGGAATTCGGCAAAATTTTTATTCGTATGTTTATCAAAAACATTTCTTCCTGATTTAATAGGAAGTAGGACCTGCCCACTGATTAAATTTAAAGGGCCGCGGTAGCTTGACCGTGCAAAGGTAGCAAAATCATTAGTCTTTTAATTGGAGGCTGGTATGAATGGTTTGACGAGATAAAGGCTGTCTATTTTATATGAATTGAATTTAACTTTTTAGTGAAAAGGCTAAAATATTATTAGAGGACGAGAAGACCCTATAGAGTTTTACTGAAAATTTATTAAATTATTTTAGTAGTTTGTCTAATTAATTAGATTTATTAGTTTTGTTGGGGAGACATAAAGGATTAAATAACTCTTTATTTTATATTACGTTAATTTGTGGATAAATGATCCATTATTAGTGATTATAAGATTAAATTACCTTAGGGATAACAGCGTAATTTTTTTTGAGAGTTCTTATCGATAAAGAAGATTGCGACCTCGATGTTGGATTAAGAATATTTTTAGGTGAAGAGGTTTAAAAAATAAGTCTGTTCGACTTTTAAAATCTTACATGATCTGAGTTCAGACCGGCGTGAGCCAGGTTGGTTTCTATCCTTAATAAATTTTGAAATTTTAGTACGAAAGGACCAGATTTTTAAAATAATTTTAGTTTTATTGAATGTTATTAAATTTGTAAACTAGTTTGGCAGAGAAGTGTTTTGAAGTTAGATTTCAATAATGTAACTGAATTGTTACAATTAGTATTGATTGGATTTAATTTGTTTTTTATAATAATGGGAATATTGATTTTGGTAATTAGTGTATTGGTGGGAATGGCTTTTTTAACATTATTAGAGCGTAGGGTGTTAGGATATATTCAGATTCGTAAAGGCCCAAATAAAGTAGGATTAATTGGATTACCTCAGCCTTTAGCTGATGCTTTAAAATTATATAGTAGGGAACAAATATTACCTGAAATATCTAATTATATATTGTATTATATTTGTCCAGTATTAAACTTGGTATTATCATTATTAGTTTGGTTAGTATATCCTATAGTATTTGGTTTATTAAGTTTTAATTTGGGTTTATTATTTTTTTTATGTTGTACTAGAATAGGAGTTTATGGGGTTATATTTGCAGGATGAGCTTCAAATTCTAAATATTCTTTATTAGGGGGTCTTCGATCTGTAGCTCAGACTATTTCTTATGAGGTTAGATTAGCTCTTGTAATATTATCTTTAGTATTTTTGGTTGGGAGATATGATTTGTTAATATTAGTCAATATACAATATTATGTGTGGTTTATGGTAATTACATTTCCTTTAATATTAGTATGATTTGCATCATGTTTAGCTGAGACTAATCGAACTCCTTTTGATTTTGCTGAGGGAGAGTCTGAATTAGTTTCAGGATTTAATGTTGAATATAGAAGAGGTAGTTTTGCATTAATTTTTATAGCAGAATATACTAGAATTTTATTTATAAGAATGTTGTTTTGTATAATGTTTTTAGGGGGTGATGTTTATAGAATTTTGTTTTCCTTTAAGGTTGGTTTTATGAGATTACTATTTATTTGGGTACGTGGTACTGTTCCTCGATTTCGTTATGATAAGCTCATGTATTTAGCATGAAGGATATTTTTACCTGTTAGTTTAAATTATTTAATATTTTTCTTAGGTGTTGGGGTAATATTATTTTCTGTTGAGGTTTAATTTTACTATTAATAAATATGTTGAAATTTTAGGCATCAATCTTATTTTTATTAGTATTATATAAGCTAATAGAAATATTAAGTTTCTATCTTATGTTTTCAAAACATATGCTATTCAAGCTTATTAGCTAAATGTTAATTGATGTTGCAGTTGAGGAGGTTATCTCACCATTTGTGAATAATAGGGGTAATTAAATAGTAAGAAAAATATATTACAGTTAATATTTGTCCGGTAAGGATATACGGGTCTTCAACAGGTCGGGCTCCAATTCATGTTAATATAATGATAATAGAGGTTATAGATCAGAATAGAATTTGGTTAATAGGATAGAATTGTAAACTGCGAAAATTGTTTTTATTATATAATGGTATAATTATTAAAATAGCAATAGAAAGAACTAGGGCAATAACACCACCTAATTTATTTGGGATGGATCGGAGAATGGCATATGCAAATAGGAAATATCATTCCGGTTGGATATGAATTGGTGTTACTAGAGGATTAGCAGGAATAAAATTATCAGGATCTCCTAGTAAATAAGGTTTAATTAGAGTTAACAAAGTTAATATTGTTAATATAAGTATCATTCCAAAAATATCTTTTAAGGAAAAATATGGGTGGAATGGGATTTTATCGATATTTCTATTAGTTCCGAGGGGATTATTGGAACCTGTTTGATGTAAAAATAATAAGTGAATAAGTACTATTGCGGAGACAATAAATGGAAGAATGAAATGAAATGTAAAGAATCGTGTTAAAGTGGCGTTGTCAACTGCAAAACCTCCTCACACTCATTGGACTAAATTAATACCTAAATAAGGGATGGCAGATAAAAGATTTGTAATTACTGTGGCTCCTCAAAAAGATATTTGTCCTCAAGGTAACACGTAACCTATAAATGCAGTTGCTATTACAAGGAATAAAATAATTACTCCTGTTATTCATGTATAATGGTAATTAAAGGATCCATAATATAAACCTCGTCCTACATGTAAATAAAGGCAAATGAAGAAGATTGATGCTCCATTAGCATGAATTGTGCGTATTAATCATCCATAATTTACATCACGGCAAATATGGGTAACTCTTGAAAATGCCAGGTCAATGTGAGCAGTGTAGTGTATAGCTAAAAATAGTCCTGTTAAAATTTGTGTTATTAAACACGCCCCTAGAAGGGATCCAAAATTTCATCAAGCAGAGATATTAGATGGTGTAGGAAGATCGATGAGGGCATTATTTACAATTTTAAAAATAGGGTGAGTTAATCGAAGGGGTTTAGTCATTAGTTATGTATATTTAACCGGAGGGGTCCTATATTTATACTTGTAATTTTTACAATAGCAATAAGGGTGAGAAGTAAATATAAAATTAATATTATAGTTAATATTCATGAGGGTGTATTATAAAGTTTTATTAATATTGAGATTTGGTTTATTGATGGGATAAGATTATGTGAGTTGGAAAGTTGATTAGTATCTGTATTTGAATTAAAAATATTTCAGTATGTTTGATCTATTATTGATACAATTACCATCATATATGTTAATAAAGTAATTAATATTATTATTGTTAATGGTAATGTGAGGGGTGAAAATTTTTCGTTAGGGGCAAGTCTGGTAATATAAAGAAATAAAATTAATATTCCTCCTAAGAATACAAGAAATAGAATGTATGATATTCAAAATGTTTTAGTTAATAAACTTAAACATATTGATATAATAAGGGTTTGGCATACAATAATAATAGTTATTGACAAAGGGTGTTTAAAATAATTAAACAGGAAGGTAATGATTAAGTTGGGAATTAGAATTATTATCATTTTATACAGAAGGTAGTTTATTTAAAATACTAGTTTTGGGTATTAGTGAAAAATAAAATTATTTTCTTCTGATGGTTAGTTCTAAAAGGATTCTTAATTTTGGTTTACAAGACCAATGTTTTTTTTTTAAACTATTAGAGCTAGGAGGTAATGGTTATAATGTTGAATTTATTAATTTTAATTTTTATCATATTAGGAGGGATTTGGGTATTTTGTTCTAATCGAAGGCATTTATTAGCAATACTTTTGAGATTAGAATTTATAGTTTTAAGAATATTTCTTTTATTATTTGTTTTGTTCAATTTTTTTGATAGTGAAATTTATTTTTTGATATTATTTTTAAGATTTTGTGTATGTGAGGGGGCATTAGGTTTATCTATTTTGGTGTTATTAATTCGTACCCATGGGAATGATTATTTTCAGAGTTTTAGAATTCTTCAATGTTAAAATTTGTTGGTCTATTAATTTTTCTGATACCACTAGTTTTTTTGGAAATTTGAAGTTGATGAATTATTCAGTCAATATTTTTTTTTATGGGTAGAATATTAATGTTAAATGGTGTTTTTACGTGAGGTTTTAGTAAGGTTAGTTATTTTTTAGGAGTAGATGCACTAAGTATAGGTTTAATTTTGTTGAGAGTTTGGATCTGTGCATTAATGATTATGAGAAGAAGTTCAATTTATTTAAATGGCTTTCATGTTAATATATTTTTATGATTAGTTATTATGTTAATATTAATGTTATTATGTGCTTTTATTAGATTAGGTTATTTCTCTTTTTATTTATTTTTTGAAGGGAGTTTAATTCCTACTTTATTATTGATTTTGGGTTGAGGATATCAGCCGGAGCGTCTTCAAGCGGGGGTATATTTGATGTTTTATACACTATTTGCTTCTGTGCCTTTATTGGTAGGTTTATTTTACATTTATATAATATGAGGGAGATTATATATAGGGGGGATTGAATTAAATAAAGTAGGGTTGTTGCTTTATTTTTGTTTAATTGTAGCATTTTTGGTAAAGATGCCTATATTTTTAGTTCATTTATGGCTCCCTAGGGCTCATGTTGAGGCACCAGTTGCAGGGTCCATAATTTTAGCAGGCGTTTTATTGAAATTAGGAGGTTATGGATTATTACGGGTGTATTTTATATTAGTGAAAATAGGTACAGTAATAAATTTTTTTTTTATTAGAATTAGTTTATTAGGGGGAGTTATAATTAGAATTTTGTGTTTATGTCAAAGAGATTTGAAGGCTTTAATTGCCTATTCTTCAGTAGCTCATATAGGATTAGTATTAGGGGGAATTATGACTATAAATAATTGGGGTTTTATAAGATCTTACACAATAATATTAGCTCATGGATTATGTTCGTCTGGTATATTTTGTTTAGCAAACATTTCCTATGAGCGATTAGGGAGACGAAGATTACTTATTAATAAAGGTTTAATAGGTTTTATACCTTCCATAAGTATATGGTGATTTTTATTAATTTCTTCTAGAATAGCAGCTCCTCCTTCATTAAATTTAATAGGGGAAATTGGTTTATTAATTAGAATAATCGGATGATCGTGATTAGTAATATTTATATTAGTATTTATATCTTTTTTTAGTGCAGTATATAGCTTATATTTATATTCTTTTAGTCAACATGGTAAAATATATTCGGGGTTAGGAGCTTGTAGAGGAGGGTTGGTTCGTGAATATTTGGTGTTGATTTTACATTGACTTCCTTTAAACTTATTGGTATTAAGAGGTAATTTGTGAATTTGTTGATTATACCCGAGTAGTTTAATAAAAATAATAAGTTGTGGGCTTGTAGTTGTAAATAATTACCTTGGGTTATTTTTTTGTGATTAACAATTGATAAAGTAGGATTTGGTATATTGGCATTAATATCAATAATTAGAATAATTTGTGGGGTTTATGTAATTATATTTGATTTTTCTATTTATATTGAGTGGGAATTATTTTCTGTTTATAGATCCGTAGTGGTAATAACCATTTTGTTTGATTGAATAAGTTTAATTTTTATAGGGTTTGTGATATTTATTTCTTCATTAGTTATCTATTATAGAGGTGAATATATATTGGGGGATTTATATATGAAGCGTTTTGTATGGTTGGTATTAATGTTTGTATTATCTATAATGTTTTTAATTATTAGTCCTAATATTATTAGAATTTTATTGGGTTGGGATGGGTTAGGGTTAGTATCATATTGTTTAGTAATTTATTATCAGAATTTAAAATCTTATAGAGCTGGGATGTTAACAGCTTTAAGTAATCGGGTTGGTGATGTAGCTTTGTTAATAACAGTTGCTTGGATAATTAATATAGGAGGATGAAATTTTATTTTTTATAATGAGGAAATAGATAAACAGTTAGGATTAATTGTTATTAGTTTAGTTATTTTAGCAGCTATAACTAGGAGAGCTCAAATTCCTTTTTCTTCTTGACTACCAGCTGCTATAGCAGCTCCAACCCCTGTTTCTGCATTAGTACATTCTTCTACACTAGTTACAGCAGGTGTATATTTGTTGATTCGTTTTAATAAAATAGTTGTTATAAATACTTGTGCTGCTAATTTTTTGTTAATGGTAGGGGTATTAACAATATTTATATCAGGGGTTGGAGCTAATCTTGAATTTGATTTAAGGAAGATTATTGCTCTTTCTACTTTAAGTCAATTAGGTTTAATAATAGGAACTCTTGGGATAGGAGGTAGAAGGATAGCTTTTTTTCATCTATTAACTCATGCTTTATTTAAGGCATTGTTGTTTATATGTGCAGGGGCAATTATTCATGTAATAATAAATTGTCAGGATATTCGTTATATAGGAGGTTTAAGATGATATATACCTATTACTACAGGTTGCTTTAATATTGCTACGTTAGCATTATGTGGAATGCCTTTTTTAGCTGGATTTTATTCTAAGGATTTAATTTTGGAATATGTTATATTGTCACATATAAATATATTTGTAGTATTTTTATTTATATTTTCTACGGGTTTAACTGTTTCTTATTCTTTACGATTAAGTTTTTATTCAATAAGTGGGGATTTTAATTATAGAAGTTTTTATATAATTCGAGATTATAAGGGTTCAATATTGAGAATAATATTAATTTTAATAATGGGTGCTGTATTAGGGGGAAGAGTGTTAGGATGAATATTTTATGGGACACCTATAATAGTTAATTTACCAAGTGTTTTGAAAATATTAGTAATTGTAGTCACAATTATTGGTGGTATGGTAGGTTATTTGTTGCCATCTATTACTTCATATTGATATAGATTTTTTAATTACTCAGGGGTGGTGTTTTTAGGTTCTATATGATTTATACCTAATTTAACTACCAAGGGGTTGAGATTAATCCCTTTGGTATTAGGGGATAAGATTTTAAAAGTAGTGGATCAGGGATGGAGAGAAGAATTCGGTGGCCAAGGATTTTATAAAAAATTTGGTAATTTTGCTCAGTTCTTACAATTATTACAGGATAATAGATTAAAGGTTTATTTATTAAGATTTGTAGGGTGAATGCTGTTATTAATTTTTGGGGGGATTATAATTGGTTTATAATAATTAGAAATTACTCAGGTAGCTTAATAAAGAGAGCGTGACATTGAAGATGTCAAGGTGGTAATTAACTTCTGGGTATTTAATTTATATGTAATTTATAAGTTTATTTTATCACTATCTTTACAATGAAAATGTAATGTTTTAATAATATTAAACTATATAAATTAGATTAGTTGAATAAGAGTATTAATGGAATTAAACCATTAAAATAAAAAGTTAGCAGCTTTTATTTGTTCATCATACCCTGTAAATTAATTGGAATAATTATTCATTAATATTATTAACAGTAATATACCTCTATTTTGGTTTCAATTAATATATTATTAATAGTAAGGATGACTATCATCTTAAGTTCAGGTCGAAACTGAGTGCAAATATTGCTTCTTACCAGTAAGATAGACTAATAAATTAGTACTTTTTGAGTGCAAATCAAATGTTATGGTTAACTACAATCCTTGATTAATTTGCTCATTCAAGAGCTCCTTGGTTTCATTCATGATATAATCCTATAATTAAAATCAAGATGAAAAATAATCTTAAATATGATCATAAGGAAAGAGTTGAGTGTTTAATGATAATAATGAGAGGTAGAATAAGAGCAATTTCTACATCAAAAATTAAAAAGATAACTGCAATTAGGAAAAAGTGCATTGAGAACGGTAATCGGGAAGATTTTTTAGGGTCAAAGCCACATTCAAAGGGGGATCTTTTTTCTTGGTCATGTATTGTTTTTATTGAAATTCTAGATGAGATTAATCTTAAACTTAGAGTTAATAAAGTAATAATGGATGTTAATATAAAAGTTGCTCGAATTATTCACTTTGAATTTCAAACTCTATGATTGGAAGTCATAAGTACTCGTTATACTAAGTGAATTGTTAATAGTTATTATCTACCTCATCAGTAAATTGAAATATATAGAAATAATCAAACTACATCTACGAAATGTCAATATCAAGCCGCGGCTTCGAAACCGAAGTGGTGGATGTGTGAAAAATGGTAAAGGTTATGCCGAATTAAACAAATTAATAGGAAGGTAGTTCCAATAATAACATGAATACCATGAAAACCAGTTGCTATAAAAAAAGTGGATCCATATGAGGCATCTGCAATAGTGAAAGGTGCTTCGATATATTCATATATTTGGAGGAGGGAGAAATAAATTCCTAAAATGATTGTTAAGGTTAAACCTTGATTGGTTTGGGTATAATTTGCTTCTATTAGACTATGATGAGCTCAAGTTACAGTTACCCCCGAAGCTAGGAGAATAGCTGTATTTAGTAAGGGAATTTGAAGGGGATTAAAGGGTTGAATACCTCTAGGTGGTCATGTAGTTCCTAGTTCAATTGAAGGTGATAATCTTCTATGAAAGAAAGCTCAAAAAAAAGAAATGAAAAAGAAAATTTCGGATACAATAAATAGAATTATTCCCCATCGTAATCCATAATTTACAGGGGTTGTATGTATGCCTTGGAATGTTCCTTCACGAGTAATATCTCGTCATCATTGAAATATAGTAAGAGTGGTGATAAGTAATCCTAAAATAAGTAGTGAATTGTTATAGAAATGGAATCATTTAATTATTCCTGAGGTAATAGTTAAGGCCCCTAAAGCTCCTGTTAAAGGTCAAGGACTGAAATTTACTAAATGGTAAGGATGATTAGCATGTAATGTGGTCATAATATTTGAATTTAATTAACATCTCTTGCATAAAGAGTAATTAAAATAGTGAATACATATGCTTGAATAATAGCTACAGCAAATTCTAAACATAAAAGTGCAATTTGTGTTAATATTAATAAATTTATTGGGAGGGCTGATAGATAAGGTCCTGTTCTTCCCAATAAGGTTAATAAGAGATGTCCGGCAATTATATTTGCTGCTAGACGAATTGCTAAGGTTCCTGGTCGAATAATATTTCTGATAGATTCAATACATACTATAAAGGGTATAAGGGCGGGGGGTGTGCCTTGGGGTATTAGATGACCAAATATATGGTTGGTGTTTGTAAATCATCCAAAGATTATAAATCTTAATCATAAAGGGAGTGCTAATCTTATTGTTATAGACATATGACTGGAGCTAGTGAAAATATAAGGGAATAAACCTAAGAAGTTATTAAATAGGATGAAGAGAAATAAGGGAATGAAAATTGAAGTGGCCCCTGGGTTTTTGTTTAATAAAAGGCTGAATTCGTGATGTAAATTTTTGTTAGTATCATTTCAAAATATGATTAGGCGGGAGGGGATAAATCAAAATATAAGTGGGATTATTAATAACCCTAAAAATGTTCTTATTCAATTTAAAGGGAATGGGAGTGTTGGAGTGGAAGGATCAAATATGGAAAATAAACTTATTCTTATCATTTTCAGTTTACTGTATTTACATAATTAGGTATAATAGTTTGACTTTTAAATGGATTACTTCTAGTATTAGTATAATTTATAATAATAAAAAGTATTAGTAAAATTGAGAATATAAGAAAAAGGTTGGTTCAATTTAGTGGACTTATTTGAGGAATAGAAGGATATTAGTAATTTAATAATTTTAATATGACATATTAATGTTATGATTTAACTAATTCTTCCATCAGAAGTAAGTGTTAAATTACTATTTAATGGTTTAAGAGACCATGGCTTACTTTCAGCCATCTAATGAAGTTATATTGTTTATTATTCATTTAATGAAAGTGGGTGTATTTACTCTTTCTACAACAATTGGTATAAAACTATGATTAGCTCCGCAGATTTCTGAACATTGACCATAGAAAAGACCTGGTCGATTTAAGAAGAAGTTGATTTGGTTTAAGCGACCTGGGGTAGCATCTACTTTTACACCAAGGGCTGGAATTGTTCATGAGTGTAAGACATCTGCAGCTGTTACTAATATCCGAATTTGGGTGTTTATTGGTAGAATAGTTCGGTGGTCTACATCTAGGAGGCGTAGCCCATTATAAGGTATTTCGTTATATGTTATTATGTAGGAATCAAATTCGAAAGGCGTTGAAAAATCAGTATATTCATATTTTCAATATCATTGATGTCCAATAGTTTTAACTGTAATAATAGGGTCTATTGATTCATCTAAAAGGTATAGTAGACGGAGGGATGGAAGTGCAATAAAAATTAAGATAATCGCAGGTAAAATAGTTCAGATAATTTCTACAGTTTGACCTTCAAGTAAATATCGGTGGGTGAGTTTATTAAATAATAATGAAAATATAATATAAGTTACTAAAGTAGTAATTATTAGTAGAATTAATAAAGTGTGGTCGTGAAAAAAAATTAATTGTTCTATTAAAGGTGAATTTCTGTTTTGTAAATTAAGATTTGATCAAGTTGCCATTGTTCTAATAGAAGTGGATCAACACTACTTATTTAGAGCTTAAATCTAATGCACTATTCTGCCATATTAGAACTTTAAGAGAATAGGTAATTCATTATATCTATGTTCAGTTGGAGGTATTTTTTGATATCATTCTAGTGAACTTGATATATGTAAGGAAAAGAGAGCATTACGGTTAGTTATAAATCTTTCTCAAATAATGAAAATTAATAAAATAATTCCGATAAAAGAGATAGTGGATCCTAAACTTGACGCGATGTTTCAAGAGGTATATACATCAGGATAATCTGAATATCGACGAGGTATTCCAGCTAATCCTAAAAAGTGCTGTGGGAAGAAGGTTAAATTTACTCCAATAAATATAATACTGAATTGGATTTTTAATCATTTAGGATTTAATGTTAATCCAGTGAGTAAAGGATATCATTGAATAAATCCAGCTATAATAGCAAATACTGCTCCTATTGATAATACATAATGGAAATGCGCCACCACATAATAAGTATCGTGTAAAATAATATCAATTGATGAGTTAGCTAATACTACACCTGTTAAACCTCCTATAGTGAATAAGAAGATAAATCCTAAAGTTCATAATAATGTTGGATTATATAATAGTCGTGTACCATGTAAGGTTGCTAATCAACTAAAAATTTTAATTCCTGTGGGTACTGCAATAATTATGGTAGCTGAAGTGAAATAAGCACGGGTATCTACATCTATTCCTACTGTAAATATATGGTGTGCTCAAACAACAAAACCTAATAATCCAATAGCTAATATTGCATAAATTATTCCTAAAGAGCCAAAGGCTTCCTTTTTTCCTCTTTCTTGTCTAATAATATGGGAAATTATACCAAATCCAGGAAGGATTAGAATATATACTTCTGGGTGCCCAAAAAATCAAAATAAGTGTTGGTAGAGGATTGGATCTCCACCCCCAGCTGGATCGAAAAAAGATGTATTTAAGTTACGGTCGGTTAGTAATATAGTGATTGCTCCTGCTAGGACAGGTAAGGATAAAAGTAAAAGTAAAGCTGTAATTGCAACAGCTCATACAAATAAAGGCGTTTGATCGAGAGATATGTCTGGTGCTCGTATATTTAAGGTAGTAGTGATAAAATTTACAGCGCCTAGAATTGAGGATACCCCTGCTAAATGTAAAGAGAAAATTGCTAAATCAACAGAAGCCCCTCCATGGGCAATTCCCGCTGATAACGGTGGATATACAGTTCAACCTGTTCCAGCTCCATTTTCAACAAATCTACTGGCTAGGAGAAGTATTAGAGAAGGAGGTAGTAGTCAAAATCTTATATTATTTATTCGGGGGAAGGCTATATCTGGAGCACCTAATATTAATGGTACTAATCAATTTCCGAATCCTCCAATTATAATAGGTATTACTATGAAGAAGATTATTACGAAAGCATGAGCTGTAACAATAACGTTGTAAATTTGATCATCTCCGATTAAATAACCTGGTTGGCCTAATTCAGTACGAATTAAAATGCTTAATGATGTTCCCACTATTCCGGCTCATGCACCAAAGATAAAATATAAAGTTCCAATATCCTTATGATTTGTGGAGAATATTCATTTATACGGTAGGATGGCTGAATAATAGGCGGTAAATTGTAAATTTATTTATGAGTGGTAAATCTCTTCTATCAATCAAAGCTTTGTAGTCATATTAATGATATTAGACTGCAATTCTAAAGGTGTGTTATTACTAAGGTTTAAATTTGGTAATTTATTTTCAGCTTTGAAGGCTATTAGTTTTATTAACTTAAAACCTTAGATGGATATTTAAAGTGTAATTCAAGTAAGAGTGGGTAAAAATAGTAGGATTATTGAGGTAAATGTTGCGATAGATAAGATTGATATGTTTATATTATTCAAAGGAGTCAATAAATTTCATTTTAGATTAGCAGAGTGAAGTAGGAATGCTGAGAAAGTTAATCGTATATAATAGAATAATGTAATTAAGGTTATTAATACTATAATGGTGATTAGTGAAATTTGTCTTAATTGTGTTAAGTTTTGAATGACTAATCATTTTGGTAGAAAACCTAAAAAAGGAGGTAGACCACCTAAAGATAGAAGTAAGATGAATAATCTAAATTTAATAAAGGGGTGATTATTGAGAAATAATAAATTTTGGGAAAAATAAGAAATTTGGAATCTATTGAAAATAATTCTTACTGATGATCTTATAATGGAGTAAATAATGAAATATGTCATTCACAAATTTTCTCTTGCGATTATTGCTCTTAATATTCAACCTAAATGGTTAATAGAGGAATATGCTATTAGTTTACGTAAGGAGGTTTGATTTAATCCTCCAATTGATCCTACAATAATTGATATAACAATAATTATATATGTGAATATATTTAGCTTAATTAAATATGATACAAGTATTAGGGGGGCGATTTTTTGCCATGTTATAAGGATAATACAGTTCAATCATCTTAATCCTTCTATAGTACCTGGGAATCAAAAATGGAAGGGGGCAGTTCCTATTTTCAATAAAAGGGAAGATTGTATGAGTAGTATAAATATATTGGTCTGGTAAATAATATCTGTGTTGTTTGTTAATTGGGTTAAAGTAAAGGAGAATAAAAGGATTGATGAAGCAAATGCTTGAATTAAAAAATATTTAAGTGCTGCTTCGGTGGATATGGGATTTTTTGAGTTTATAATAATAGGGATAAATGATAAGAGGTTAATTTCTAATCCAATTCATGCGCCCAATCAAGAATTAGAGGAAATGGAAATTAAAGTACCTCAAACTAAGGTAAATAGGAATAATTGTTTTGATGGATTTAGTAAAATTAATAAATCTTATAAATAATTTTTAATATTATTGGTTTGTGGTTTATTTATTATATGATATATTTTAGTGTAAGATGCACTAGAGCTTTTGATACTCTAAGAGATAGTTTAATTCTATCAAATATAATGGTAAAATTAATATTTACATAATTTACTCTATCATAGTAATCCTTTTTCAGGCACATTATATTAAAAAGGAGGTTGTTCCTATAGACGGGGTATGAACCCATTAGCTTAAATTTAGCTTACCTTTTT